CTTAATTCAATTCCTTATTCAGGAATTAGCCAATATGAGTCTAGTACATATATTTGTAACTGCGTATACTTCTTATATAGATAAGATTGGAATATATGCACATATAGATAGATATTATCTACATAGCGACTCATTAAGGAACAAAAAATTTATTTACCTAGTGAATAGAGTATAGTTAATGAAAAGGTTTATTGATATTCGATTTGAAAAATATCAATGTAATGAATTTTTTCACAAAACCGATTCGAATTGAATTCATCCTCATCATAACGAAATTCATTGTATTGAGTATTGATACATGTACCCACCAATTCAAATATTTTATTGAATCATTGAAAAATTGATTTCAATTTTCCTGTCCTTCAACCACTTCATTCTTTATTGGAAAAAAAAGAATTTCAATAACTTGTTGATCTTTATCCTTCTACCCGATTCCCAAATTGATTTTCGTTTTTTTCCGGCTTAGGATGAGATAGAGATATACCTACCGAATCTTAACAATGAATAAAAGTGAAAGAAATGATATTTTAACTCCCGCCTTTTCCAGCAAACCAATTATTCTCTGAAAGGATCCTATCTTTCTTTCGCAATACTTATCCCTTTTTCCTTTTGGAATTATAGATTGGATTGGCGATTGGAATGAACAATTTCGAAATCTAATGATGAACCAAAAAATTCTATGGTATGGAATTTTGAAAAAATGGAAAGATCCTTCTGATCGAATCATATCATTCCAATCTATTATTGACAAAAAAAAAACTATGTTATACTATGAACATAGTATAATGGTGGTCGGGAAAGTGGGCCCCCATCGTCTAGTGGTCCAGGACACCTCTCTTTCAAGGAGGCAACGGGGATTCGACTTCCCCTGGGGGTAGGGTACTACGAAAGGAAGTTGATCATGGATTATCAAAAAAGACTCAAATTGATTCTTCCTGGGTCGATGCCCGAGCGGTTAATGGGGACGGACTGTAAATTCGTTGGCAATATGTCTACGCTGGTTCAAATCCAGCTCGGCCCAATAATTTTACGATCCACCATGAAATAATATAACCCATTTGTTGTTCTTCGGAAATGGCCTATGTGCTCGGATACGGAAGACAATAAAATATGACAAATCTCTAGCGCTTTTTTTTTTGTACCATATTGTAGAATGAAATTCTATAATGAAATCTATATTTCATAAGTTCGAATCTTGCTAATGATCTAGATTCATATCAGGATCTGTAAGTATAAAGTCTAAGGAAAGGGTTAAAGAAAAAGATAAAAGTAAATAAAAAAGAGTCTTTGTTTTTTATTGATTGATTCATTTTTCAATTGATTTGGCAATAACGAACGGATTACGAGTAATCCGTGTCGATCTCCCTAAAAAAGTGCGTATTGATATATATCAATATATATAAGTCCCGCCTCTGTCAGTTACAGCAAACGATTCTAATCTAAAATCGAAAAAAAGAAGGGGTTTGAATGAAATCATAAGAATATCTATGCTGTACGCCCTTTTCCCTGGGATTGTAGTTCAATTGGTCAGAGCACCGCCCTGTCAAGGCGGAAGTTGCGGGTTCGAGCCCCGTCAGTCCCGATGGATACAAATAAAAAAAGACATCAATTCATTTCGTGTGTGAAAGGGAATAAAATAAAAATAACAAACAAAATCTCATTCCTAACAGGGATCCATCTTTTTTTCTTTCTTTGTCGGAACCTTCATATTAAAGTTAAATAAAGTAAAAAAAAAAAAGAATACGGAATTTTGGATTGCATTGGAAACAAAATCTTTGGAATTGGGTATGGATAAAAGATCTTCCTATGTTATACTATTCAATTCTCGACGATTAATCGATTTTATAGCTCAGATATTATTATTCATAATATTGATCCCATTTGATATCATCAAGATGTAATTTATACCATTGAATTTACCGACAAAAGATTTATCATCTATATGGGATTAAATCCCGAGTTTTTTATTGGAAATAAAAGAGAAATAAAGCATAGAGATTATGGAAGTAAATATTCTTGCATTTATTGCTACTGCACTGTTCATTCTAGTTCCTACTGCCTTTTTACTTATAATTTATGTAAAAACAGTAAGTCAAAGTGACTAATTTTACTTAAACATGACTTCTTAATTCATGTCAATGCAATGAATGAAAAAAAAAATTCCATTTTTGTTTTGTGGTCTTAAGGTTAAAATGAAATAATCGGACTAGAATCAACAGGATTCTCTGAAATCCGTATAATATGGTAGAAATAAAATAGATTTCTTTCTACCATATTATTTATCTATTATTGTAGTGTAAAAAAAAAGTTTGACTTTATAAAAAAAATATGGATCAATTTACAATATGTATATTCATATATATTCTCTTATTCATATATAGAATCTCAATTACATTATATGTAATGTATATAGCATAGTATCCCCAATTTCTTCTTTGTTTCATCTATTTGATTTGTATTGGTTCAAATCAATCTGTAATAATCCAAAAGCAACTCTTATTTTTCCGATTCGAATTTATGGTATTACGATTAGATTTTAATACCAATCCCGGTATAAGAAAATCAAGTAATCTTTTTAGCATTTCCGAGAAGTAATTGATTAAATAGTTAACAGATGATCCTAGGTTTCTATTAAAATGAAAAGTTTTTTTACCTATTTCGAAAAGATTGGTGGTAAAACCCAACCTATTTTTAATATTTTAACCATGATTGCAAATGAAGTTCAATAAAGAAAGCATAAATCCAATTTCGAACCAAAAATAAAAAAATAAAACAAGCAAGTGGTAAGGTAAATACGTAATATGGTATTCACCTAAAGCAAGGCCAACATCTTATTATGTATAGTATCTCGTTAGACAACTCCTATGTCGATTTTTTGTTTCCTATCAAATTGTGTATCTGCTTTATAACAAATAACATAACTATACTATATATATTTATTTTATCTTTTTTTTTTTGAAAAAAAAAAAAAAAGGAATGGTGTTAGATTAAGAAGAGGGGGTTCCGTGGTTCCTCATTTTCGATATATAACTTTGGTAAGAGCCAGTTCAAAGAGATCTTAGGAAGAATTCGGTTGGAATAGGAATAAATTTCCTACTTTTTTTATCTCCTTGACACAAACATGGGAATAATTCAAATATTTGTTGTTTGATTGAAAGAGTATTTTGTATTTCTATATTATGCCTAGAATACATTACACCACTCGAATACAATAGAATTCCGATAATGAAGATATAATTGAATACTGAAATTCAATAGTAAAAAAAAAATATCAGAACTCAGCTATAAAACAATTGATACAGTTTGATCCCTTAACTAAATTAAGTAGTACCATTAAAGTCCACTTCTTCCCCATACTACGAGAGAAAGGGAAAATGTAAAAACTACCATTAAAGCAGCCCAAGCAAGACTCACTATATCCATGTCAATTTTGTCTCCTATCTATATCAACCAATATGAAGGAATTATTTCAGTATTGTTCACTAATTCTTCGTGTTTTTTTTTTTTTGTATTGTATTAATCACAAATAATACTATAAACTATAATAATAGTGGAATCACTGGTACAGAGTCAAAAAGGGATTCTGTGCTAACACGATTAACGAAACAATCTAACAAATCCAATTAGAACGTCTAACAAGTTCTTATCTGATTTCTAGTAGAATCGGAAAACATTACGGATAAACAAAATATTCGTAAACTTCCTTGGAAGTATTAAGGAGATTTTTGTTACTAACAGGTAACAATACAAAGACCTATGTTTTTCTTCCCCTCATTTTATTTAAATCAAAATATATATATATACAATCAAGACTGATTACTTTGCATACTCTTTCTTATTTCTATTTGATCTAATCCTTACTGTCTCTCAATTCATTCTCGAAAACAATCAGAAGAAAGTCTATTAAACTCTTTCTTCGACTAGAGAGGTTACCGAAAATGAATTAAATTTATTATATTAAATAATAATAAAATTGAATAATAATAATATAAATTATAACTAAAAAAAAAGAAAGCCAAATTAGCTATTCAATCTAAATTAGGTATTAAATCTAACTAATATTGAATAACTGCCAGAATGTTCATATACTTTCATGAGTCTGTATGCAAGGTTTCTTTTGCCTCTTCCCCAACTAAAAATGGAATTAGATTCTCTCTGTCCGACCTATACATACTTATCCAATCTAATTCAAGACCCGGTCAGTAGACTAGATGGACACTACAGTAGTAATGGGGTGAAAGAACTATCATCTCAAGATTTATCGATTCCTTTTCACTACTAGAATCTTTCCTTGAATTCGTGACGCAAAGCTTTATTTTATAGAGCAACCCCCCATGCAAGTTTTCTATCAACAAAACGGAATAAGCTATTTCAATTCTCTTGTCGATCAGATCAGGCGACACCCGGATTTGAACTGGGGAAAAAGGATTTGCAGTCCCCCGCCTTACCGCTCGGCCATGCCGCCAAAATGAAAAAAAAAAACGTGGACTTTCAGCGACAAACGCAAAAATAGAAGGACAAAATGGAACCGTTAACTATAAATTCCCGAACAATTCTTGAATTGGAATTGAAAATATGGTTTTGTCTTTATGAGATAAGAGAATCCAATTTCATATAAAAATGAATTAATATTGCTCTTTATTGCTCTTTTTTATCGAAAAAAACCTCCTCTTTTCCATTTCAATTATAACAGCAACTGTCAGTATATGTAAACCCTAGAATAACATAATTATTAATTGTTACACCGAAAATATCTAATCCGGGTATTTTATTTATATCCGTATTCCGTACGTATAGAATAGGTATTCTATAGATAATTTTTAAAAATATCTCTCGTCTCTGCGAATTCCTATTCTTTTTTTTTGAACAATTATGAAAAGGGGTTAAGTGCGAAAAAAAAAGAATTATGTTTCTGATTTTTAGATTAGGTCTTTATCGAGCAGAGCAAATCACGAATTTCTTTTTTTTTTTCTGGTATCCAATCGAATTGAAATATGTAA